TGTAAACAAAAGGAAAGAGATCTAAAAGAAAAAAAATCTTTTTTCTAAGATTCCCCTTTTCGTCCACTTAATATCATATCGTATTTTTATTCAAGGAAGATTTACTATATATTATATTGGTCCGCCAATCTTCTTAATTCATCAAATCATAATTTCAATAAGATATATGTTTACGACGTGTGAGTAAATAAAAAACCGGAGAACCTATTCTACTTTACAGTTGATTTTATTCAACAATTGACCAAAAGAAAATATTATTATTATATTAATAAATTAAAAAATTGCATGAACTTAGATCAATCAAATAATGATATTTATATCCAATAATTGGCCTTAATCAATTTAAATTTAATTTGCCCATTTAGATTAGATTGTATTCGGTTGGAATGCTGATAACGAAAACGGAAGGAAGAAAAAAAATTTACAAAACAAAAAAGGGATTCCTAAAAAAATAGATTGATTCTCGAATCTGATTGAATTTAATGGTTTACGTTATGGAAGAAAGACGTGTATATGTGATATTAGATATTGACTAGTTATATATGAACTAAAGATATATTTCATTTCTCCTACTACTGTAGGGGGGTTCTAACAGAAGTCCTTTCGTCTCGTTTCGACTGTGACTTGCCTGAATAAACAGATAAAATCAAGAAAAGCTGAAAGAATTGTGAAATAACAGTTTGGAACCAAGAAATGGAAAAACGAGAATTCTATGGATTCGCGAAGACTCTGTGGATAGAAATGAAAAAGGATATATCGAAGTAGTTCTGATAATTCAATAAGATTATTACTGAAATTCGAAGTTCTTAGTTACTTCGACTAGATTAATCCTATCGATCGAATAATTAAGTCATAATTCATTGGTTGATTGTATCATTAACCATTTCTTTTTGTTGGTACGAGGAATTTATCATGAATCCACTGATTTCTGCTGCTTCCGTTATTGCTGCTGGATTAGCCGTAGGGCTTGCTTCTATCGGACCTGGAGTTGGTCAAGGGACTGCTGCGGGTCAAGCCGTAGAGGGTATCGCGAGACAGCCCGAGGCAGAGGGAAAGATACGAGGTACTCTATTGCTTAGTCTAGCTTTTATGGAAGCTTTAACAATTTATGGATTGGTTGTAGCATTAGCACTTTTATTTGCGAATCCTTTTGTTTAATCTTAGAAATAGGAAAAATACATATTTTTCCTATTTTATTTACGTGGACTTGTCGTTTGCTTTTTCAAATTAGATCAAGATTTCACTCCTCCAATTACCTATTCGTTGAGAAAATAACCTACGTTAGGGAAGGGCTGATTTGCAGATGAGGAATTAGTATACCAATTCGCTTTCATCCTTCCCGTTCGTAGTACAGGGGAAAGTATTTTCTGATGGTGTTCAAACAATCACGGGGTAGTTCATACTTTATAACTATAAATAAAATAAATAACTATAAATAAAATAAATTATAACTCGAATATTTTTTGACTCGATTAAAAAAAAAAAAGAACTTTGGTCGATTTTTAGTCTATCTATAAGAGGAGATTATATGAAAAATGTAACCGATTCTTTCGTTTCTTTAGTCCACTGGGCATCTGCCGGGAGTTTCGGATTTAATACCGATATTTTAGCAACAAATCCAATAAATCTAAGTCTAGTGATTGGTGTATTGATCTTTTTTGGAAAGGGAGTGTGTGTGAGTTGTTTATTTCAAGAATAGGCTGGATCCAACCAGTTGTACCCTTTTCCGTTATAACTAGGAAAGAAAGGTGCATGATCTTTCGAATTACTTCTGAAGAAATTAAGAAATGATATGTAAGAACCATCACATTTCGTGATTAATTGGCAAATCCACTTTGATTCTCTAGTAACCAATAATGTGAGATTGTTAAGATGGTTAAAGCAAATCGTTTGAAGTCTAGACACAGCATGGTACTCTTTCTACCACTATGTTAATATAGAGATCGTTTTCAAATGAATATTTTATCGATATAGGACACTCATCTTGATAAAATAATTTGAACCGCTTGTTCTAAAAATAGGCATTTTCCCCTTTTTATCTAATGCTGAATCGACGACCTATGCCTTAATGTATAAGTAAGAAAAATCTTTTGGATTTGAACTGAAGAAAAAAAAAGAAACAACTTTGCTGACAATTACATATTTTTTATTTTGTCAGAAGAGTCCTCCAACTATTTTGGTTTTGCATTAGATTCGTATTTTTTTGGACTATGAATAAAGAAGAGAGGATAGGCTCATTACATTCATAAAATAAGCTATGAGAATTTACCAAGTAATTGAGCGTGAGAGCCAAATGAATCGAAAGATTCATGTTTGGTTTGGGAAGGGATTATGGAAGTTTTCAAATGAACGGAATTATAATCTACTTTCATTAAGTGATTTATTAGATAATCGAAAACAGAGGATCCTGAATACTATTCGAAATTCAGAAGAACTGCGTGAGGGGGCCATTGAACAGCTGGAAAAAGCCGTGGCCCGCTTACGGAAAGTGGAAATGGAA